TTCATGTAGAAACATGTAGAAAGATGAATTAGAAACATGTAGAAAGATGAATAGGTCCATTTATTTATATATTTATTGTATTTTATTAATTAATATATATATTTCTTAAATTAATATATATTTCTTAAAACATATACTTATAGACTCCCTATCCCTATTAAGTATATATATACTCACTTAGGTATACTTAGTATAATATAACAATTATATATGAATTATAAGATATCTTTATAACAATATAAGGATAAGGTTCAAATATAAAACAATAAATATAACAATAAATAACAGGTACAAATATTAAATCGAGGTACCCATTCTATGATAACTCTCAACAGTCTCCCCTCCATTTTTGTGCCTTTAGTGGGCTTAGTATTTCCGGCAATTGCAATGGCTTCTTTATCTCTTTATGTTCAAAAAAACAAGATTTTTTAGATACAACAAGGACTTATATATATATATTTTTTTTTCAAGACTTACTTGGATCATAACACGGATATCTATTTAGTAAAATATGGTATAATATGCGGCTTCCTTCGGGCATAAGCTCTTATGTATGTGTAAACATGATAAATGAATTATAACTATTTTCAAATAGATCGGGATCGGGGAGAATTTCTGAAATGTAAAGTCAATATATCTATATGTATTAGGAAATCATATGAAAGGGATGTTATTATTTTAGTTTGGATCTAAGAAATTCGATGAATTATCCCTAAAGGTTCACATCATAATAGTGCTGGTTGATGAGAGTTACTTCGGAAACAAAAAAAAGTAAAAAAAAAAAAAATTATTTTTGTTATTCTCCCAATTCCAATAAAATGCAACTAGGTCTAGTTAGAGTATGAGTTGGCGATCAGAACGTATATGGGTAGAACTTATAGCGGGGTCTCGAAAAACAAGTAATTTCTGTTGGGCCTTTATTCTTTTTTTAGGTTCATTAGGGTTTTTATTGGTTGGAACGTCCAGTTATTTTGGTAGGAATTTTATATCTTTATTTCCTTCTCAGCAAATAATTTTTTTTCCACAAGGTATCGTGATGTCTTTCTATGGGATCGCAGGTCTTTTTATTAGCTCCTATTTGTGGTGCACAATTTCGTGGAATGTAGGTAGTGGTTATGATCGATTCGATATAAAAGAGGGCATAGTGTGTATTTTTCGTTGGGGATTTCCTGGAAAAAATCGTCGCATATTCCTCCGATTCCTTATGAAAGACATTCAGTCCATCAGAATAGAAATTAAAGAGGGTATTTATGCTCGTCGTGTCCTTTATATGGAAATAAAAGGACAAGGAGCCATTCCCTTGACTCGTACTGATGAGAATTTTACTCCACGAGAGATTGAGCAAAAAGCTGCTGAATTGGCCTATTTCTTGCGTGTACCAATTGAAGTATTTTGAAAAAAGGAACTGAAGAATGAATACTTTGCAAGAGATAAAAAACTCAAGAATCATCTTTTTTTCTATAGCATAACTTAACTGAAGTTTCTTCAGAACGCTTACTCGAGCCAAAGCAAACGTATATGAAACAATTCTAAAACTAAATTGTTTATGTCCACAATTTTTTTTATGTGTATGTAAATCCACTTAACTCAATTCAGTAACAAATCTAAATGATAGATTCATCATATATCAAAACAAAACATTTCATCATAAAGTAAAGAATTTTTTTTTCTAAATATTTGATATTTTGATAGAACGGGAGTTCTTTCGTCTCGAAATCCGACTACTATTAATTTGAAGAGGGCTCTTTCTTATTCTATATTCTTTCTAAATTCAAGGACTAACCGCTGTACTGAATCACAAAAAAATCCGGAAATACATCGATGACTTGTAATAGAACTTATGCTTGATAGAAATATTAGTATCATATAGAGTCGACGAATGAGGTGCGTTCATTAAAAATTTTTAAATTCACAGACGAAAAAATGGCAAAAAAGAAAGTATTAATTTCCCTTCTATATCTTGCATCTATAGTATTTTTGCCTTGGTGGATCTCTCTCTCATTTAATAAAAGTCTGGAATCTTGGTTTACTAATTGGTGGAATACTAGGCAATCCGAAATTTTTTTGAATGATATTCAAGAAAAGAGTATTCTAAAAGAATTCATAGACTTAGAGGAACTCTTACGTTTGGACGAAATGATAAAGGAATACCCGGAAACACATTTACAAAAGCCTCGCATCGAAATCTACAAAGAAACGATCCAATTGATCAAGATGCACAACGAGGATCGCATCCATACAATTTTACACTTCTCGACAAATATAATCTGTTTCGGTATTCTAAGTGGTTATTCTATTCTAGGTAATGAAGAACTTGTTATTCTTAACTCTTGGTTTCAAGAATTCCTATACAACTTAAGCGACACAATAAAAGCTTTTTCTATTCTTTTATTAACTGATTTATGTATAGGATTCCACTCGCCCCACGGTTGGGAATTAATGATTGGCTCTGTCTACAAAGATTTTGGATTTGCTCATAATGATCAAATTATATCCGGTCTTGTTTCTACTTTTCCAGTCATTTTAGATACAATTTTTAAATATTGGATCTTTCGTTATTTAAATCGTGTATCTCCTTCACTTGTAGTGATTTATCATTCAATGAATGACTGAAAAGTGATCGAACGATCCAATTATAATATTTGTTACTTTGTACATAAGCAAAACATTCAAAATTGTACTTACTACCCATCCAAGGGATTCCTCCAATATTCCAGTAAAATTATTTATATTTAATATTTAAGTAAATAGCAAAATTATAGATAGGGAACTATACTAGCGACCTACCTAATTTTATTGTAGAAATTTTCGGGATCAATGATTGGACCATGCAAACTAAAAATACCTTTTCTTGGATAAAGAAAGAGATTACTCGATCCATTTCCGTATCGCTCATGATATATATACTAACCCAGGCACCCCTTTCAAATGCATATCCCATTTTTGCACAGCAGGGTTATGAAAATCCACGAGAAGCGACTGGCCGTATTGTATGTGCCAATTGCCATTTAGCTAATAAACCCGTGGATATCGAGGTTCCACAAGCGGTACTTCCTGATACTGTATTTGAAGCAGTTGTTCGAATTCCTTATGATCTGCAACTGAAACAAGTTCTTGCTAATGGTAAAAAAGGAGCTTTGAATGTCGGGGCTGTTCTTATTTTACCCGAGGGGTTTGAATTAGCCCCTCCCGATCGTATTTCGCCCGAGATTAAAGAAAAGATAGGAAATCTGTCTTTTCAGAGCTATCGTCCCACTAAAAAAAATATTCTTGTGATAGGTCCGGTTCCTGGTCAGAAATATAGTGAAATCACCTTTCCTATTCTTTCCCCGGACCCCGCTACTAAGAAAGATGTGCACTTCTTAAAATATCCCATATATGTAGGCGGGAACAGGGGAAGGGGTCAGATTTATCCCGACGGGAGCAAGAGTAACAATAATGTTTATAATGCTACAGCAGCAGGTATAGTAAGCAAAATAATACGAAAAGAAAAAGGGGGGTACGAAATAACCATAGCGGATGCATCGGATGGACGTCAAGTGGTTGATATTATCCCTCCAGGACCGGAACTTCTTGTTTCAGAGGGCGAATCCATCAAACTTGATCAACCATTAACGAGTAATCCTAATGTGGGTGGATTTGGTCAGGGAGATGCGGAAATAGTACTTCAAGATCCATTACGTGTCCAAGGTCTTTTGCTCTTCTTGGCATCTGTTATTTTGGCACAAATCTTTTTGGTTCTTAAAAAGAAACAGTTTGAGAAGGTTCAATTGTCCGAAATGAATTTCTAGATCTGCGGATTTATCAACATCAAGCTCTAAAAATAAACAAATTTTTGTTGGGAATTATGTATGATCAAAAAAATTTTGCTTATTTATATTCTTTATTCTACCGGATTTCGGGAATTACTTAATACCGCATTCCTGGTCATAGTATATTGTGAAGGCGACTGTTTTACTTAACTCTTCTTTATTTATTTGTTTTTTCAATCCAAATTGAAACGGTATGATATAGAATGAATCAATAGTTTTATATTTGACTAGAATCAAAACAAAAGATAAATAAGCGGAGAATAGAAACCAAAGTATAAATGAGAGGAACAAAGGATTTTAGGGGAGATTGTTCGTCTCCTAGTCCTTGACACAAGAAACGGAATTTTACCCAACCCTTTCTTGTGTCGAATTAATAAAGATTCTCGATCCCGTTCGTAAAAAATGGATATTTGTAGTTTTCATTTTTTTTTTTTTTTTATATAGGTTTATTTTATCATAACCCTTTTTTAGATTTCTTACGTAACATAGTGGTAGTGGACAAATAAATATAGGTCAATTTATTGAGCAATATAGAACTTCTTCAATTTCAACGAACTTATAAAAAAAAATTTTACTTTTATTAGATTAAATATTTATTAGATTAAATGGAGTAAGGTTCTATTCTATTAGTATAGAAAGGGTTTGCATGATATCTGATTGATAGAAATATATTCTATTTATATATAATTGTGAGTCATCCAAAAAGGGTAAATCGAGTGATTCCTTCTTTGTTTTAAGTATTGACAGATACTATTGAGTAACAGATGTTCTGAATCAATTAACGAAGTTCATTTTTTAAAAACATCATCAGAAAAGGTGGAGGTTTTTGAAACATCTCTAAAAAAAAAAAGATTATGATTATTAAGAACTCAACGGGACTTACCCCCTCTTTCCTTGTCTGATTCGAGGGGGATCCCGTTGAGTTCTTATGCTTTCATGTCTACAACTCAGTTCATCCGATTATTACAGGGATGAACCTAATCCGGAATATGAACCATAAAAGAAAATACCGATTAAACCGATCACAAGAATACCGGCTACAGTACCTATTATCCAAAGAGGAATCCTTCCAGTAGTATCGGCCATTTGTCCTACTTTCCTCCACATTTTATCAAGTGGTCATGCTAGAGACATAAACAGCCATAGATAATTATGAGATGATATCTTTCCGAATGGGATAAGAGAATT